CTATTCAAAGAAGAAGTCGTTTTGTTAAGTTTATACGCACTTTGTATGAGAAATGATATAGAGATTGTGGTTGTCTAACGAGAGGCTGTGCAATGATAAGATCTTGCTTCGGGCGGGTCACATATTGGGCAATTGGCTTTCTAATTTGAGAAAGGCGATTTATGCTTTATCGACTTATTTCACATCATGGTTCGGGCGTTCAAAATAGGTGAGGCTTCCTCTTCCTTATTAGTAAAAGGAAAGGGATTAGAATCCTAAGATAAGAATTATTTCAGATTGATCGGAACAAATAGATGCAGCAAATCGGGTGTTATGTCAATGCCATACAATATATGTAATTTATATACACATATATACACATATATACATATATATACATATATGAAGAGAATATTGTAGATTGATCTATATAAACTTAAGCCTTTATCTTTATTCTAGATTACAACTTTATAGGCTGACTAAGTTTATAGACTAAGAGATAGATAGTATGGTAGAAAGATTCATCTATTTCTTTCTACCATACTATCTATCTCTTAGAATACTACCCATTATAGTCCGCTCATTTCATTTAAGTTAAGACGTGATATTGGAATCCTTTTCATTTGACTTCGTCAATTTTTGATAAGAACTCAGAAGGAAAGTTTAATTCAATTGAATTTGAAAATTCAATTGAATTAATCATTTTGACTAACTGTTTTTACGTAAATGATAAGTAGAAAGGCGGTAGGAACTAGAATGAATAGTGCAGTAGCAATAAATGCAAGAATATTGACTTCCATAATCTTATCGGTTTTTTTACTTGGCAATAACTCGGGATTTAATCCCCTAGAGATGATAAATCTTTCGTCTGTAAATTCAATTAATTACCTCTCGATGATATCGAATCGTATTAATATTATGAATAACAATATATGATCTTTCAAATAAACCCGTCGTCGAGACTTGAATAGTATAACATAGGAAGTTCTTTTATCCATACCGAATCCAGATTTCGATTCCTGATCCAATCAATCCAAAATTCCTTTATTTATTATCCGTTTCCTTATTTTTTTTTCTATAACCTACTACCTTTCGTTTTCCTTGGACAATCATTTGATAAAGGATCATCAGGTTGCCTTTCCACTTCGATTAATTACATAGTTACAAACCTAAACAAACAATAAAAGCGAAATGGAAAAAATAATCAATAAAAACTCCTTTTTGCTTTGGGAATGAAAGTATGCCCCCCGACACCCTTTACTAGATTTACTAGACTAGTTCATAGAAAAGGAAAAAATGAATTGATGTATTTATTGGATATTGGATCCGTCGGGACTGGCGGGGCTCGAACCCGCAGCTTCCGCCTTGACAGGGCGGTGCTCTGACCAATTGAACTACAATCCCGGGGCAATAAGGGATCTCGCAGAAAATTTGATTCTTTTTTATCTTCGTATGGGGTATTTCTGAAGAACAAGGGGGGTTATACCATCTCATGATAGATTGGCTAATTATTGGGCCGAGCTGGATTTGAACCAGCGTAGACATATTGCCAACGAATTTACAGTCCGTCCCCATTAACCACTCGGGCATCGACCCAGGAAGAATCAATTTTAGGCTTATTGTTAATCCATGATCAACTTCCTCTCGTAGTACCCTACCCCCAGGGGAATTCGAATCCCCGCTGCCTCCTTGAAAGAGAGATGTCCTAAACCACTAGACGATGGGGGCCGACTTGCTTTGCTCAACCGCCCTCATACTATGATAATAGTATCATCAGTTTTTTGAAATTGTCAATATAATGGAATGATATGATTAGATCCGAGGGATCTTTCCGTTTTTCAGAATTGTATAGAATTTCATGATTCGATGAAATATCTTGAAATTTCTTTTATGTCGAATTTACATATATGTTATGTATCAATCAAGTGAATTTTGTTTAATTTTATTTATTAATTTTGTTTATAGGGATCATCTCCTCAATAAAATAAATTTAGGGCCAGTCTTGAAACAATTCATTTTACCCTAGACTTCCTAGGCAAATCCATTTGATTATTCAAAAAAAAATAAGTCACTAGCGACTATGAGTCTACTGCATATACTTATCTATATTATATATATAATATGTGCATATAGAGATTTTATCTACACAGTAACTTGTTCGGGAATTAAATAAAATAAGCCCTTTTAACTCAGTGGTAGAGTAACGCCATGGTAAGGCGTAAGTCATCGGTTCAAATCCGATAAGGGGCTTTTCTTTTTTTCATAAAAGTCCAGTCATAGTATTCAGAAAATAGAGGTATTTTGTTTTTATTTGGAATACAATACAAAAGGAACTTACGGGATAATACGTTATCATTATACTGAGTTAGAGTATAGTAGTTCTAGTTATAAAGTGGAACGTTTGTTCGGTAACTTTTCATGATTATGAATAATCACAAGCCACCTCTTGAATCACCAAAGACCCCTAAATTTTCCATTCTACTAACAAATCCATTGGAAAGATTCGAAATCAACAAAAGAA